TCCATATGATCCCATAGACCTCTTGTAAGGATTCCAATCTGGAAAAAGAATTGATAGCTTGTACTTCTGTTGTATCAATTATCATTTCAACGATCAACTTCTCCCATAATGATATCTATGCTACCTAGTATCGTCATAATATCAGCCAATTTCATTTTTTTAACTAACTGAGGAAGAATTTGCAAATTGATAAAACCGGGTGGGCGAATTTTCCATCTCCAGGGAAAAACACTCTGATCTCCTATCAGAAAAATTCCCAATTCTCCTTTTGGGGTTTCGACTCTTACATAAAGTTCTTGCTGTGATAATTCAAAAGTCGGAGAAGGTTTCTTACTAATGAATCGATAATCAAAATCATTCCATTCGGGATCCCTTACTCTATCAAAGCGTCGGATTTCTAAATTCTCATAGGGCCCCCCTGGAATTCCTTCTAGAGCCTGTTGAATAATTTTTATAGATTCTGTCATTTCGCTGATTCGTACTAAATAACGAGCTAAAGAATCCCCTTCTTTTTGCCATTGTACTTCCCAATCAAATTCGTCGTAACACTCATAATGATCAACTTTACGAAGATCCCATTGTATTCCGGAAGCTCGTAACATTGGTCCTGATAAACCCCAATTTATTGCTTCTTCTCCGCCAATAATGCCTACTCCTTCAACTCGTTCTAAAAAAATAGGATTCTGTGTAATAAGCTTTTGATATTCAGCAACCCCTGTTAAAAAATAATCGCAAAAATCTAAACATTTATCTATCCATCCATGAGGTAGATCAGCAGCTACTCCTCCGAGACGAAAATAATTATGCATCATTCGCATACCGGTGGCAGCTTCGAATAGGTCATATATCAATTCTCGTTCTCGAAAAATATAGAAGAAGGGGGTCTGTGCCCCAATATCTGCCATAAAAGGGCCAAGCCATAACAAATGCGAAGCTATACGACTCAACTCCAACATAATGACTCTGATGTAGCTCGCCCTTTTAGGTACTTGAATATTGCCTAACTGCTCTGGTGCATTTACAGTTATTGCTTCTGTGAACATAGTAGCTAAATAATCCCAACGTGTTACATAAGGCAAATATTGTATAATTGTTCGGTTTTCTGCAATTTTTTCCATTCCTCTGTGTAAATAACCCAATATTGGTTCGCAGTCAATAACATCTTCACCATCTAGAGTAACGATGAGTCGAAGAACACCATGCATTGATGGGTGGTGAGGACCCATATTGACTATCATGAGGTCTTTTCTTGTAGCTGGTGCAGTCATAGGTTTTTCCCCATTCATTCTTCCATGAATTGCTGAAAGTGAAAAAAAAAGAAGTTCATCAAAATTTAAACGATCAAAAAGATTCTTCAAATTAACGAGTTTTTATCTCTCGAATATCCAACTGACCAATTATTTCTTTATAACGTACTCTATTTTTTTTTGACAAATAAGCCAATAGCCGTTGACGTTTTCCCAGAATTTTCCGTAGACCTCTTTGAGATAAATAGTCTTTTTTGTGCAATTCCAAATGTGAAGTAAGTCTCCGTATCTTATTGGTAAAACTGACTACTTGAAATTCAACAGACCCCCTGTTTTCTTTCTTTTCTTCTTGTGAAGTAACGGAAATGAATGAATTTTTGACCATAAAAGAATTTCCTCCTCCTTTTTTTACTTTACAGATATGTAATTTTATCGATCAGAAATAATAATGCCAGTAATTTGAATGTGATATACATAATGATCTTAATTTCTTTATCGACTCCTAATTTTATCAATTAAAATGAATTAATCAAATTGGATTCGAATAGGGATACAAAAGGATGGTACGTTTTTGCATTCACAAAAGCGAATAATTTATATTTAAACCGAAAATGAAGAAGATTTTGTTGATTCAATTCACTTTTTATCTAATTGATACTTTATTGATGTATATTAGAATGGGATGTAAGACAAGGTATGTGCACATCTGTTTACTTTCATATACCATATACGGTATAGGATATATAGGAAAAATACGGTATTACCATTAACCAATTTTCAATCGTGGATACATACGTAGTCTTAACATATTGATACGACTGCCATTATTCGTATCAAACCAATAGCGATTCATACAAGCTAAATCTTCTAATCGATAATTCGGCCAAAGAAAGAACTTTAATTGAATTAATTCATTTTTATCACTATCAAGATGTTTACTTTCATCCAAAAATGGACTCCAGTTTTTTACGTTGTTCTCGTTACAAAATACCGGATTTCTATTCACACCATTTTTATTCGTTGAACTGAAACAAATTAAAATTCTCAATTCTCTACGACGTCTAGATGATAAAATATTTTCAGGAACAAGTAAATTCGAATGATTTTTATCTCTATTTCCAGTCATTCTTTGATGTTTTGAAATAGATTCATCAAAATTCTTCTTATCAACATATCCTCGTTCTCGATATCTTTGATTAATTTGGCGTTTACTCTTATGAACCAATGAAATACCTATGGTTTGATACATAATAAATTGTCCATCATTTTTTACAGACAGACGAACCGATTCGATAATCAATATCCCTTTTTTCATCAATTCTGTAAGAGGTAAATTCTTCTGAATCAGCATTATATTCAGACTCATTTCTCTTCTTTGAATAGCGGATATAGTAATTTTTCTTGGGTTTCTCAGTCTAAGCAGGAGACAATATACCTTAATATTATTGATCATTCTTTGATTCAAAGCATCGTCCCATCTCAATTGAAAAAGCAAATATCGTTTCAGGAAGAAATTTAGTTCTGCTTCCGTGTTGCTCTTGTATTGTTTTTTCGTTTTACGTTTTTTCATGTCTGATCGCGCATAATCTTCTTCAATATCTTTTTGTTGGTTTTGTGCATCTGAACCACGATCTCGTCGATCTGCGGGTTCTTTTTCTTCTTGATTTCGATTCTTTAATTCAAAAGATTTTTTTTCTTCATTCGATGGTATAAAAAAATTCCCTTTTGGCTTTCCATTGACGTTTTTATTTTCACTAACATTTTCATTTATATTCAAATTTAAAAGAAGTAATTTTCTTGGTATAATCCATGGTTTCATTTTATATGCATTATAAAGTAGCACAAATTCGGGGAAGAACCAAAGTTCCAGATTGGATATAGGACAATTTAGTATTTCTTCATTCATTCCCATCCAATCAAAAAAGATTTTTTTATGATTGGGTGGATTGATTTCTAGATCTTGATGAATTGTAAGATAAAAAAGACCTTTCTTCTCAATTTTATCAATTATTGGGTAATTATTAGTTCCAATCTTAGTTTTTTTATTACTGTTGGAATCGATCTTGATCCAGGCCTCAATATTTACTTTTTTTCTAAGACAAAACTTGAGAATTTTCCAATCAAAATATTTTCTATCTGGATTTTTTTCCATATACATAATATCACCTCTTCCTAGATAATTATTGATAGGAATACCCCCCCATTTATTGCCTTTAGGTGTGTTGTAATTATAAGAAATCTTTTGATTCGTAGTTACTTGTAATGGTGATCCATAAACAGAAATATATGAGTTCCTCTTAGTTTCATAATTAATAGATTGATATGATAAAAGATCATATTTAAAGTATTTTTGAAAATTATCTTTTTGATTCGATAATGAATATACTTCAGAATTTTTTTGTTTTTTGTAATAAAGTAATTGGTTTTTTTCATATGAATTCCATTTCTTTAAATCTTTCTTTTGAGCTGTACGACATTGATTGACTCTATTTCGCCATTTTTGTGGGATTAATCTAGACCATCTAATCTGAGATAAATCGTATTGATAATCACCTCTTAACCAGTTTTTCCATTGATTCGCTCCATAACTCCGAAATTTCTTATATCTTAATTCAGAATGAATTATTCCTTGTGTTCCAAAAGAATCCTTTATCTCAGTCTTAAGAAAAAAAGATGTTCCGTGATATTGAAGAACAGATCTTAATTTATCCAAGTGGGTTTGGGATAAATTGTAAAATACATATGCTTGTGACAAGGCGGATAAGTCACAAAAAATCGGTGAAGTCCTTTTACTATTACTAATATTATAAAGTGACTTTTTTATAGTCGAAATAAAGTGAATTGTATTTTGATTTGTTTTATTAATTCTTTCTTGATTTGTTTCATTAGTGTAAATGTATTTATCAATCATTTTTTTTGTTGATTCAAGAAAAAGTTGTATATTGATTTGAGGAATATTAATGATACACCGAAAGACATCTATGTAGATTCTTTCAATGAAAATTTTTATAAAATAATGTAATTTACTGATTAATCGAGCATTTCTTCTTTTTAATATTTGCCAAATATTTTTTAGTGATTCTAGTCTTTTGGCATTATAAGTTGTTTTGTTAGAATTAATATTTATTCCTGGAGTTACTTTTTTTTTGTCGTTTGTAATTTTTTCTATTTGATTTCTAATTGTGCGTGTTCTATCAGTCAGATCCTTCAGTTTTTTTTCTGTCAGGGAATAATTTGTCCAATCTGTAGATCGAATTTGATTAAACGATTCATGAATTATCTGATTGTTGATTATCGAATCTTTTTCTTTTTTAGTTTCACTTAATTCATATACTTCTCTCAATCTAAATAACAGAATTTGATTTACTTTTGAAAGTACTTTTCTTATTCTTTTTATAAATAGAACACTTTTGATGACCCAATTTTTTGTTTCTTTTGAGACTGTTAGAAAAAAGTTTGTTCTTCCCTTTAAAACTCTTAAAACTAGAAAATATTTCTTTTTCAATTTTGTAATTTTTTTTTTGAGTTCTTTAAAAATGGGCTCAAAAAAAGAAGGTCTTTTTCGGGGAGAACCAAAAGGAAGTTCAGCTTCCATTCCCCAAACCGTTAAAAAACAAAAATCATCTTTTTTTTTTATTTTTTTCATTAGATCTCTATGAGAGGTTTGCAGCTTAGATCTGTGCCAAGGTTTCAGACAGAAAGGAAATAGGATTTTTATCTGAATACCGTCTGTTAACCAATTTTTCGGAAATT